TTAAAATATCTCCAATATAACCTTAAAACCTATGTATATAAATAAACAATGAAGAGTAAAAGGTAAAATTCTTTTTCAAGCTAATCCTATTAATTTATCATAACGATATCGAGGTAAAGTCCCTCGCAACCAAAGAACTAAACTAATAAATCCTCCTACTTTCAAAAAAAATACTAAAGATAAGTCTCCCCCAAGAAATAAAACTACTATTACCGTTCTTATTAGAATGATTATAGAATATTCGCCTAAAAATAAAAGAGCAAAACCTCCTGCTCTATACTCCACGTTGAATCCTGAAACCAATTCTGATTCACCTTCAGCAAAATCAAAAGGTGTTCGATTCATCTCAGCTAAACAAGAGACAACCCAAACTAAAGATAAAAGATAAAAAAAGAAAATAAAATAAAAAGAACTTTGATATTCTACAAAATCTTCTAGGCTATACTCCCCTACTACAATAATAAACGAAAGTAACACTAAAGCTAAACTAACTTCATAAGAAATTGTCTGAGCAACTGCTCGTAATCCTCCAATAAGAGCATATTTGGAATTTGAAGATCAACCCGCAATTATCAAAGGATAAACTCCCAATCTTAAAACACATAAGAAAAAGAAAAACCCAAATTCAAAATCGAAAAAACCTGTTCTAAATGGTATTATAGTCCAAAGAAAGAGAGATATAAAAAACATAAAGATAGGAGAAAAAAAATATAGCATATAATTAGACACTGATGATCAAGTTTGTTCTTTAGTAAAGAGCTTAATCGCATCTGAAAAAGGCTGCAAGATTCCTCTAAAACCTACCTTATTAGGACCTTTCCGAATCTGAATATACCCTAAAACTTTACGTTCTAGTAGAGTTAAAAACGCTACAGAAATTAAAACACAAACTAACAATAAAATATAATAAATAATTAATATCACTATAAATTGAGAAACTTTAATTCCCATGCTTAGATTCTAAATCTAATACATTTATCTGCCAAATTTATATAGAAAATTTTATTGATCCTCTCTTATTATAAAAATTATAACCAACCAATCCTTTCGTACTAAGTTGATTGAATATAGTCAGAAGATAGAAACCAACCTGGCTTACGCCGGTCTGAACTCAGATCGTGTAAAATATTATAGGTCGAACAGACCTAAAAGCAGAACTGCTGCACCCTGCCTAAATTTTAGTCCAACATCGAGGTCGCAAACCTTTTTGTCGATTAGAACTCTCAAAAAAGATTACGCTGTTATCCCTAAGGTAATTTTTTCTTTTGATCTCTTTTAGAGGATCAAACAAGCTTTTTATAAAAATTTTTAAAATAAAGAGTTTTTTATATCTTAATGTCGCCCCAACAAAATGTCATCTAGTATATAATCTATAAAAATCGAATTAGAAAATATACTTTAAAACATAAAACTCTATAGGGTCTTCTCGTCTTTCTGATAAATTTTAGCTTTTTCACTAAAAAATTAAGTTCAATTCATATAACAAAAAAAGTTAATTTCTCGTTTAGCCATTCATACCAGTCTCCAATTAAAAGACAAATGATTATGCTACCTTAGCACAGTTAGGATACTGCGGCTCTTTAAATACTCAGTGAGCAGGCCTTACCTCCTTAACTAGGAGGAAATGTTTTTGTTAAACATTCGGAAATTTTGTTTGCCGAGTTCTTTTGTTAAATTTATTCATAAAAAATATCCTGGAAAATTTAAAAATTTACCCTTATACTCCTATCTACTAATGTTATCATATTTTCATTTTAAAAAAAATTTTAAAATTAACTTCATAATCTAAAAAGGAAATTAAATCTTATACTTAAAGTTTTATTTTATAACACTATCTTATGGCTAATTCTAAGCCTATAGAAAAAACATGGAAGTCTGTCCTTTTATATTGATTTTAGAGCTCATCCCCTAAAATCTAAAAATGATTTTAGAATTACTTTAAAATAAAGAATTCCTAAACATTCTAAACTAAATTTATTTCTGAAGTTACTAGATATTAATAAAAGCGATTAGAATTTCACACCTAACTAAACTTGAAAAATCTTTTTGATACAAGAACTTTAAAATTTAATTAGATCTTTTATTTTCGAGAAAAAATTTTTTAATATTATTTTAATAACCACTAATACAAAAGGTACCTTAATTTATAAGTACTTTTTTTATGAAAAATTTTCAATTATTTCAATAATTCCTTCACAGTACTAATTCTCTATAGTTTATTTTATGTTTCGTTAACACTACTAAAATATTTATACTTCAAACATCTTTATTTAAAAACTATTTTTATCAATTAGGAACCTTGTAAAAACAAGCACCTTTTCAGTGTAAATGAAATGCTTAACAGCTTGTTCCCATCAAGTACAATTTCCATTACACTTACCTTGTTACGACTTATCTCGTTTAAAAAAGAGAGCGACGGGCGGTGTGTACACAAGACAGAGCTCTCATCAAGTCTAAAAAAACTTTACATTTAAATCCACCTTCAAAAACCATTTCAAAAGCTTTATCCGTTTTAGTCTTATAAATGTAACCCACCTCTATCTTTTATATAAGCTGCACCTTTACTTGAAGTCCGTGATTTTTTCATGCGCGAAAGTTTTCTAAAGAAACTGACTGACAACAGCGGTATACAAACTGAATTTCAAATAAAAGTAGGGTATTTCGTGGTTCATCGTTTATAGGGCAGGTTCCTCTAAATGGCTATCTTGCCGCCAAATCCGTTAAATTTCATTATTATTACTATTCCAAAATTTTTTGCCTATAAGTAACAGGGTATCTAATCCTGGTCCCTATTATAATTTTTATGTTTGTAATTAATTGTTATTCTTAAAAATTAAAATTCTACCTAATAATTTTAAAAAACTTCACATCAGATTTAGAAACACAATTTTGTATATAACTTTTAACTTGAAGCAGGAGTATAACCGCGGCTGCTGGCACGCCATTTTCCACTTCTAATAAATTGCCTAGATATAACTTTTCTTTATTTCTAATATTTTCTACTGAGGTTTTCTTTTAAAATTCTATTATTAGTTTTTACTTGCTTAAACTTACATGTAGATCTATTTTAAGAGCTAAAAATACAACACGGACCTCAACGATCTAAATTACAAATCTAAAAAGTGTCCAAAATAATAATCTAAATTAACTAATAAAAAATTTTAAAAAGAAACCATCTATTATGGTCAATTTCAAGCAAAAGGAATTCCCATTTACAATAAGATTTCTTTTTTTTAACTTTCCATCAGTTTACGAGATTTTTAACATCAATAAAATCAATAAATCATCCGAAGAAAGAGAAAAGAATGTCTAAAGGACTTTGTGTTAAATTAATATATAATTTTGTTCCTTATCCTTTACCAAGAAAAAAAAAAGTAACTTGTAGGCCAGTCTTGTTATTTAAGTAATTTTTTTCCAACAATTTTATTTGGAAGTATAATTTAAGAAATCTTTTGTCAGTATAAAGTGGTGAGCAAAATTTTTTAGACCTAAAATTTTAATATTTAAAAAAATAAGCTACTAAATAAGGTGCCTGATAAAAGGGTTACTTTGATAGAGTAAATCATGTAGGTCGGTCTTACCCTTATTAAAGTAAAAAGATAAGCTAAATTTAAGCTTTTGGGTTCATACCCCAACGATAGTGATACACTTCTTTTTAATGAATCTATATTTTCCTCCTTTTATTTACTCTTTTTTCCTTTTTTCTGGTACTTTGATTTCAATTTCCTCCTCTTCTCTTTTTGGAATATGGATAGGATTAGAAGTAAACTTAATATCATTTATCCCTATAATTATCAATTTAGATAATAATAAGAAAAGAAGAGAAGCAGCTATTAAGTATTTTTTAGTTCAAGCTATCGCTTCAGCATTAGTAATCTTTAGATCCTTATATTTTTACATATATAACGGAAATGCTTTTTCAAGCACCCCAAACATTCTTATTACTCTAGCTCTCTGCATAAAATTAGGTATAGCCCCTTTCCATTTTTGGTTTCCAGAAGTATTGGAAGGGTTAAATTGGGTAAACTCATTGCTTTTATTAACATGACAAAAGATTTCTCCTTTAGTAATCTTATCTCTGTTTTTCTATGCTAACACCCTCCTACCTTTAGCTTTAATTTCAGCCTTAGTGGGAGCAATTTCAGGAATTAACCAAACTTCTATACGAAAAATCTTAGCATTTTCTTCGATTTCTCACTTAGGTTGAATAGGGAGAATAATATTTTTTAACTCCAGTCTTTGAATAGATTATTTTTATATTTATTGCTTTACAAGATTTATTCTATGTTTTTCTTTTTGACTTTTAAACTTGAGCTATTTTTCTCAATTAACGTTAATCCAAAATATAAGTCAAAAATTTATTATTTTTATTAATATACTCTCCTTAGGAGGACTACCCCCTCTTCTAGGATTTCTTCCTAAATGAATTGCTATAATAGTTGTCAGAAGAAATTTTCCTGTATTAATTGTACTAATATCGTCGAGATTAATTACTTTATATTTTTATACCCGATTATGTTTTAGAACTTTTACTCTTTATTTACAAAGCATAGTATGATCCCATAAAAACAAAAATGTAAAAAATTTTTATATCCTTAGAATTCTATCTTTATTTTCTCTTTTAGGTATTATCCCTTTTAGTTTAATTTACCTTTAATGTCTTAGGTTAAACAAACCTGTAGCCTTCAAAGCTACGAATGGGCAAAGTACCCAGACATTAATAAAATCGCGACAATGATTATTTTCAACAAATCACAAAGATATCGGAACTTTATATTTAATTTTTGGAGCTTGGTCAGCTATAGTTGGGACTGCTCTTAGAATACTAATTCGAGCCGAATTAGGTCAACCAGGAAGATTAATCGGTGATGACCAAATTTATAATGTAATTGTTACAGCTCACGCTTTTATTATAATTTTCTTTATAGTAATACCTATTATAATTGGAGGGTTCGGAAATTGACTTCTTCCCTTAATATTAGGAGCTCCAGATATGGCTTTCCCTCGACTTAATAATATAAGTTTCTGATTATTACCTCCTGCTTTAATACTTTTAATTAGAGGATCATTAGTTGAAGCAGGAGCGGGGACTGGATGAACTGTTTATCCCCCTCTTTCAAGTAATATCGCCCACTCCGGAGCCTCAGTGGATTTATCAATTTTTTCTCTTCATTTAGCTGGAGCTTCGTCTATTCTTGGAGCTATTAATTTTATATCCACTGTAATTAACATACGAGCAGAGACTTTAACATTTGATCGTCTCCCTCTTTTTGTATGAAGTGTCTTTATTACAGTAATTTTACTTTTATTATCATTACCTGTTCTAGCTGGAGCTATTACTATACTACTAACGGATCGAAATTTAAATACCTCATTCTTTGATCCCACAGGTGGAGGGGATCCTATTCTTTACCAACATCTGTTCTGGTTTTTTGGTCATCCTGAAGTATACATTTTAATTCTCCCAGCATTTGGAATGATTTCCCATATTGTTGCTAGAGAAAGTGGAAAAAAAGAATCTTTCGGAACTTTAGGAATAATTTACGCTATAATTGCCATTGGAATTCTAGGTTTCGTAGTATGAGCTCATCATATGTTTACTGTAGGTATAGATGTGGATACTCGGGCTTACTTTACTTCAGCTACTATAATTATTGCTGTTCCTACAGGAATTAAAGTATTTAGTTGATTAGGAACACTACACGGTTCTCAATTCTCTTATAGTCCCCCTCTTTTATGAGCTTTAGGATTTCTATTTTTATTTACTGTAGGTGGAGTTACCGGAGTAGTTTTAGCTAATTCTTCTCTTGATATCGTTCTCCACGATACATACTATGTTGTTGCCCATTTTCATTATGTTTTATCAATAGGAGCAGTATTTGGAATTATGGCCGGAGCTGTATATTGGTTCCCCTTATTAACAGGAATTACTATAAAACCTAAGTGGCTAAAAATTCACTTTGGGGCTATATTTGTAGGAGTTAATGTGACCTTTTTTCCTCAACATTTTCTAGGTTTAGCGGGTATACCTCGACGTTACTCAGATTATCCTGATGCTTTTACAACTTGAAATGTAGTTTCATCAATTGGTTCTACCTTATCATTTATTAGAACCCTAGGATTTGTGTATATTGTCTGAGAAGCTATAGTCTCTCAACGACCTACAATTTTTAGTCCTAATTTATCTTCAAATTTAGAATGAGCTCATACTACTCCTCCTCATTACCATAGTTACGACGAGCTCCCTCAATTTACAATCCGCTAAGTTCTGATGTGGCAGATTAGTGCTATAGATTTAAGATCTATCCATAAAGGTTTAAATCCTTTTCTCAGAAAAAAATGTCAACATGATCTCAGCTAAATTTCCAAGATAGAGCTTCACCTTTAATAGAAGAATTAATTTCATTCCATGACCACACTATATTAGTTTTAACGCTAGTTACAACTCTTGTCGCTTATATTATTTTAACTATGTTCAGAAATAAATTCATTGATCGATTCCTTTTAGAAGGACATTTTATTGAAGTAATTTGAACAGTAATTCCTGCTTTCCTTTTAATTTTCATTGCTCTCCCCTCTCTTCACTTGCTTTATCTTTTAGATGAATATGATAATCCTTCTCTAACAATTAAATCTATAGGACACCAATGATATTGATCTTATGAGTACTCTGATTTTCTTGATGTAGAATTTGATTCCTATATAATTCCTTCTAAAGATTTAGAATTTAATCAGTTCCGTTTGATTGAAGTTGATAATCGTATAGTAGTTCCTATAAACACTTATATTCGTATTTTAGTTTCTTCAACAGATGTAATTCACTCCTGAACTGTTCCTGCATTAAGTGTAAAAGCTGATGCTATCCCAGGACGTCTAAATCAACTTACATTTCTAGTAAATCGACCAGGTTTATTTTTTGGACAATGTTCTGAAATCTGTGGAGCTAACCATAGTTTCATACCTATTGTAGTTGAAAGAATTTCTATGAACTCATTTCTAAATTGAATTAACAACTTTGAATAAGAAAATTTAGTTAAAATTATAACCTCAGCTTGTCATGCTGAAATCGCCTTCAAGGCAATTTTCTATTCCTCACATAGCCCCAATTATATGAGCCCTTATTATACTAATAACTTTTTCTATAATTTTAATTCTCCTTTCTATAATTTATTTTGGAAATTCTCCTCTAACTCCAGAATCTCAAAAAGTTTCAAAAAAATTTTACTCATCTAACTGATTATGATAACAAATTTATTTTCTTCTTTTGATCCTATATCAGCTACTTTAAATTTACAATTAAATTGAATTGCAATATTTTTGTTTGTTATTGTATTCTTCCCTTTGTACTGAATCTCAACTTCAAAGTCAAGTATTTTATATACTGAATTAACTTCCTATATCACAAAAGAATTTATACCTTTATTTAAAAGTTACAAAAATATTATTTTTTTTAATGTCCTTTTTATATTTATCTTAATTAATAATATTTTTGGATTAATACCTTATACTTTCACTAGAACGGCTCACATTGCTATAACTTTATCTATAGCTTTAACAATCTGATTAATTTTCATGCTTTATGGCTGAATTAATAATACTAATCATATATTTGCTCACTTAGTTCCTCTTGGAACTCCTATTATTCTTATGCCATTTATAGTTTTGATTGAATCAATTAGAAATATTATCCGTCCTATCACACTATCCGTACGACTTGCAGCTAATTTAACTGCAGGTCATCTCCTCTTAATTCTTTTAGGAGAAAGTATAGTAAATAGTAGAGTCTTAATTATCATTGCTGTTACAGCCGCCCAATTCGCACTTATAACTCTAGAAGCTGCAGTAGCTGTAATTCAAGCTTATGTATTTGCTACCCTTTCTACCCTTTACGCTAGCGAAGTATAATGACAACTCACTCACACCACCCCTTTCATTTAGTTGATATAAGTCCCTGACCCTTAACTGCTTCAATTGGAGCTCTTACTATAACGTCCGGTCTCTCTTATTGATTTCATTACAACTCTATAACAATTCTCAGCTTAGGATTATTTATTGTGATTATCTCTTCTTACCAATGATGACGAGATATTGCGCGAGAAGGAACTCTACAAGGACTTCATAATAGTACAGTAATTACTAATCTTCGATGAGGAATAATTCTATTTATTGTCTCAGAAATCTTTTTCTTTGTATCTTTCTTCTGAGCATTTTTCCATGCTAGTCTTGCTCCATCAGTAGAGATTGGTACACAATGACCCCCAGCAGGAATCGTCCCTTTTAATCCTTTCCAAATTCCCCTTCTTAATACCGCTATTCTTCTTGCTTCAGGTGTCACTATTACATGATCCCATCACGCATTAATGAATGGTAACCACTCTCAGTCTGTTCAAGCCTTAGCTATTACTATCATTCTAGGTGTTTATTTCACTACACTTCAAGCTTATGAATACGTAGAAGCCCCTTTTACAATTGCCGAAGCCGTTTACGGTTCTACATTTTATGTTGCTACAGGATTCCATGGTTTGCATGTTATTGTAGGATCCACTTTCCTGATAGTATGTTTATTCCGAATAACAAAATTCCATTTTTCAGCTACTCATCATTTTGGATTTGAAGCAGCAGCTTGATATTGACACTTCGTTGATGTAGTATGACTTTTCCTTTATATCACAATTTATTGGTGAGGAGGATGCTTAATTAGTATAAAAAGTATTATAGACTTCCAATCTGTAGGTCCCAAAATTTAGGATTAAGCAATTAAACTAATACTAGTCGCCTTTTTTATTGCTGTTTTAATCAGATCTCTCTTAATTATCATTTCAACTTTATTTTCTAAAAAAACAATTTTAGATCGAGAAAAAGTTTCTCCTTTTGAATGTGGATTCGACCCAAAAAATACATCCCGTATCCCTTTTTCAATTCGATTTTTCCTAATTGCTATTGTATTTTTAATCTTTGATATCGAAATTTCTATTTTATTACCTTTAGGTTTAATTACTAATTCAATCCCCCCTATTCTATGAATAAGAGCTGGAGGTTTATTTCTTCTCTTAGTTACAATCGGCCTTTACTACGAATGAAAAGAGAGAACACTAGATTGAATTACATGGATGAGAAGCGAATTATTGCTACCGGTTTCGACCCGGTCTTTGGTCATGTGGCCCTCGTTCTTTAATTATAGCTAATAAAAGCAATATCACTGTTAATGATAAGATAAGTTTAAACTTTGATTAAGAAAGTAGAAGTTTTTTAAATATTTGACCTGCAATCAGAAGAAGATAATTTTTATTATCCTACTTTGGATTAGTCTCTAGGATTATCTTAGTAGTGTATCTAACACACTTCATTTTCGTTGATGAGAAGAAAAGTATTTTTCCTAAGATAGAAAATGAAATATCTTAAAGCTGCTAACTTTAAGCCTTGCAATAATTGTAACATTTTCTTTCTAAAATTTATACATATCAAAAGGCCGTAACCACCTTTGCAGCTTCAATGCAAAGCTCTAAATTTGAGCTATTTTAATACAAAAACATCACAATACTAATTATAATTCAAGCTAAAAGAATAAAAATTTTTATTGAATTTATACTTAATAATTGAATTTTTAAAGATAAGTTAGCAATATACTTGTTTAAACCTTGGCCACCAAAGAGCTCTAGCCAACCTATATCACCTAATTTTATGACCTCCGATCCTAATCTTAAAGGCATATGAACCATCGGCTGTGAAGATAAATAAGGTAAAAACCACATAGATCCTCTAAATCAAATTAAAAGAGAAAATTTAACTTTAGAAAAATTATAAGAAGACTGTGACATAAAAAATCCCAAAAATATTCCTAAGATACAAACTGTTAAAGTTAAATTCTTCAAACTTCTAGGTAAAACGATTGAAGTGACATCTATAGCCAGCCAAGACACTAAAGCCCCAAAAAATACCGAAAAAATCACTAATCCTCTACAGGATTTTATTATAGTGCCCCAGCCATCTCTTAAATTGCAAGAACCTCTAAGCACATAATCTCGTCGCACTATATAGTAAATTAAACGAAAAGTATAAGCCACAGTTAACCCTGTAGATAAAAATAATATAAATAAACTTAAAATATTAAGTTCTTCTATTAAAGATAATTCTAAAATTAAATCTTTTGAATAAAAACCTGCTAAAAAAGGCATTCCTCTTAAAGCTAAATTTGAAACAACAAAACAAGAACTAATAAAAGGTAAAGAAGTTATTATATTTCCTATTATACGAATGTCCTGCCATCCTTTAAACCCATGAATAATACACCCAGCTCTTATAAAAAGTAGAGCCTTAAATAAAGCATGTATTAATAAATGAAAAAGGGCTACTTTTACCAGTCCCAGCGATAAGCTATATATTATAAGACCCAATTGTCTTAAAGTAGACAAAGCAATAATTTTCTTTAAATCAAACTCAAAACAAGCTCCAAGTCCTGCTATAAATATTGTCAATACAGAAAGAATTATCAAGAGTTCATTTATCCAAAAATCATAAACCCACCCTAAACGGATTACTAAATAAATACCTGCTGTTACAAGAGTTGAAGAATGAACAAGAGATGAAACAGGTGTAGGTGCTGCTATAGCAGCGGGAAGTCAAGCAGAAAAAGGAATCTGAGCTCTTTTAGTTAATGAAGCTAAAATAATTAGTGCTCTAGTCAAAATCAGACTATTACTATCCCCTATCCAAGCTACAAAGCTTCAATCACCAAAATTAATTATTCAAACAATTCCAATTAAAATTAAAACATCTCCTACCCGATTAGAAAGAACAGTTAAAGTTCCAGCATTTAAAGATTTATAATTTTGATAATAAATTACTAAACAATATGATACTAAGCCTAAACCATCCCAACCTAATAAAATTCTAATGAGATTAGGTCTAAAGATTAAAAGTCCCATAGAACCTACAAATCCTGCTAATAAAAAAATAAACCGAGATAAATTGATTTCTCCTTCCATGTACTCTCCAGAATAATAAAAAACTCTCCCAGAAATGAAAAGCACAAAAGATAAAAACATTAAAGATACCCAATCCAAAAGAAAAATTATATTAATATCCGTTGCACCTCAAGAAAAAATTCTTCATCTAAAATAAAATCTGAAAGAAAAGTTTAATAAAAACAAACTAGAAAAAAATAGTAGAAAAGAAAAAGTAAAAAAAAGTATAAAAATTAAATTCCATATTCTTAAAACAAACATAGTCCAAAGTAAAATTTTACATCTTAAGTACCACAAACTTAAATTTTTCTTAAACTATTTAGACAAAAAGTTATAAAATCTACCTCCAAAATTAGAAAAAAAAGAGGAAAGAAATGTAAAAACAAAATTAAATACTCTCGTACAAGTCCATCTGATAAAGAACGAATACCAGAATAATATCTTCCGTGCTGAGTAGAAGAAAACAAGTAAAGTCTATAACAGGCACCTATAAAGGAAAACAACATTAATAAAGTTATAGAAAAAAAGCTAAAACTTAAAATTCTTCCCAAAAGTCCTAACTCCCCTACTAGATTTAACACTACAGGAGCTGCTATATTTCCAATACAATACATAAATCACCAAAAAGATATTCTCGGTATAATTTCTAATATTCCTTTATTAATTATTATTCTTCGAGAACCTCTACGTTCATAAATCACTCCAGAAAGGAAAAACAACCCCGAAGAACATAAACCATGGGCAACACAAGTATACAAACAAGAACTATAACCTCATAATCCTCATCTTCCTAAACCCCCTAATGCTAAGCCTATATGACTTACAGAAGAATAGGCAATTAAAGCCTTTAAATCTACCTGGCGTAAACAAATGAAACTTACAAAAAGACCTCCTAGTAATCCTAAAGAAACCAAAAGACTTCTTATAAAAGCCACCTTTCCTTCAAAAAATCCTATAAAACGTATCATTCCGTAGCAACCCAATTTTAGTAATACCCCCGCTAACATTATAGAACCAGCTACAGGAGCTTCTACATGAGCTTTTGGTAACCACAGATGAACGTAAAAAGCTGGCAATTTTACTAAAAAAGCAAAGATAGAGAAAAAAAATCAAAATCTAATCCATGTAGGTACATCAAAAGAAAAGTTTAAAGAAGAAAATCTATAACTTCCTAATAATTTACCTGTAAAAAAAATTGAAATTAGTAACGGTAAAGAAGCAAAAATAGTGTATAATAAAAGATAAATTCCTGCCTGTAAACGTTCAGGTTGATATCCCCATCCTACAATTAATAGATAAATGGGAATTAAAGAACCCTCAAAAAAAATATAAAAAGATAATAAATCTCTAGCTCTAAAAGTTAAAAAAAGTAAAAATATTATCAGTATAAGCACAAAACAAAATTTTTGATAAAAATAATTTCTTACTTTATACCCATGACTTGAAAGTAGTATTAATATCACAATTCAAAAAGTTAAAAAGATCATAAATCAACTTAAAGTGTCAGATCCTAAAAACGAATTTCTGATTATATTTCTATTGTATATTACTAACCAATTCAATCTTAACAAGATAAGATAAATAAAAAAACATATAAATTCCTTTGAAAATGATATAATTATTAATCCGACTATTATAAAAGAAATCTTTAACATTTTAATACACTAAAACTTCTAATGTAATCTGATCCATGAGAACGAACTATACCTACTATCATCCCTACTCCAAGTCTTCCTTCACAAACAGATGCTACAAGAAAGATCAGTCTTACATAAGTTTCTAGACCTACTGTAAAAGTAATTATTATAATTAATAAAAAAGAAGATAAAACAATATACTCGAGTCTAATTAATATATTCATTAAATGCTTACGCTTTGAAATGTAAATTCAAGTTCCTACGAGAAATATAAATATTGGTAAAGTAAAAAGAAAATTTGTCACTCAGAAAAGACCTATAAGGCCATCTTAGATTTCCAAAACCTAAATTTTATTTAAACTATTTTCTGAACTTATAAATAATTCTCAACTTATTTTAGAGACTCTCAAATATCCTTTCTCAATTTTAACCCATAAGATTTGTTCTACCTTTCGATCTGTCTACGTAATTTATAAAAAATACCGGTCTTGTAAATCGGAAAAAGAACTTTTTCTCTTAGGCTATGATAATAAATACTATTATAATTATGATGTTTGTAGTAAATTTAATCTTCTTGTTTATATTTCACCCATTAGCTATAATTTTTGTGCTAATTTTACAAACTATACTGATCTCTATTCTCATATATTCTATTACTCAATTTCCTTGATTTTCTTACACCTTAATCCTAGTATTCCTAGGAGGAATGCTCATTTTATTCACTTATATATCCAATATTGCCTCCAATGAAATATTTAAGCCTAATCTAAAGATACTCCTACCTTTAGGGATCGCTCCTATGATTACCATTTTTATTTCCCGGCCAAGACAAAATTTAACCTCTGATGCCAAAGCTATATCAATTGATCAATTTACAAATTTAACTATTTTTAAACCCTTTTCTCTATCGGTGATACCTGTCACTTTATTGATAGCATCCTATATTATTTTAACCCTTTTATCAGTCGTAAAAATTAGAAAAATGAGTCAAGGTCCTTTACGAGTTATTTAATGTCAAAACCCCTACGAAAAAGTCACCCTTTAATTAAAATTATAAACGGAGCTATAATCGATTTACCCTCTCCTTCTAATATTTCATACATATGAAATTTCGGATCTCTCCTAGGTCTTTGTTTAATTATCCAAATTATCACAGGTTTATTCCTCGCTATGCATTTTGCTTCCGATATCAGCTTAGCTTTCTCCTCAGTTATTCATATTATACGAGATGTAAATAGAGGATGACTCCTTCGAACACTTCATGCTAATGGAGCCTCTTTCTTTTTTATTTGTATCTATCTCCATGTATCCCGAGGTATCTATTACGGATCATATAAAATATTCCATACTTGAATAACAGGTATTATTATTTTATTTTTAACTATAGCTGCAGCCTTCATTGGTTATGTTCTCCCCTGAGGACAAATATCCTTTTGAGGAGCAACAGTAATCACTAATTTATTTTCAGCAATTCCTTATATTGGCCCCAGATTGGTAGAATGAATTTGAGGGGGTTTTGCAGTCGATAATGCCACTTTAACTCGATTCTTCGCCCTTCATTTCTTAGTTCCATTTCTTATCTTAGGGATAGCCGTAGTTCATTTATTATTTTTACACCAAACTGGGTCGAACAATCCTTTAGGAGTAAATAGTAACATAGATAAAATCCCTTTTCACCCTTATTTCACATTTAAAGATGTTATAGGATTCTGTATTATAATCTTTTCCCTACTAATAATCACATTATGAAGACCTTACCTCTTAGGAGATCCAGATAATTTCATCCCTGCTAACCCATTAGTCACCCCTGAACATATTAAACCAGAATGATACTATCTATTTGCTTATGCTATTCTTCGATCAATTCCCAATAAACTGGGAGGAGTTATTGCACTAGCTATGTCTATTGCTATTCTAGCAATCTTGCCTTTATCACAAAAAAGAAACTTTCGATGCTTAACCTTCTACCCAATCTCAAAATTTCTTTTTTGATCCTACATTAGAACAGCAATCCTCCTTACCTGAATTGGAGGTATACCTGTAGAGGATCCTTACATTATCATTGGACAACTATTAACCTTATTTTACTTCTCATTTTTCTTAACCTGTCCTCTTGCCAATCTTCTATGGGATAAAATCATAGAAAAATAGCTGTTTGGCTGACCGGAAAGCGGGTGCTTTGAAAGCATTATATAGAAGTTCGAATCTTCTAACAGTTTACCCCCCCCCCCAATCTTATACTAAAAGTATAAATAAAAGGTGGCTGAGAATATAGGTGTTAGATTGTAAATCTAGGTACGAGTAAATACTCCCTTTTAACCACACAGGAGAAACTCTCATATTTAAATTAAAAGTTTAATGCTTTAAATTAAGCTACTATATGTTAATAATAGTAGAATTACACTACTTCTACTGCAGTCAAATTGCAATGTTCCTTTAAACTAATTATTAAAATGGTAACCCGGTAAAAAGTAACTTCACCTTTGCAGGGTGATATTTTTATTAAAATATACCATT